TCCTATTTATTTGAATATTTCATTTCATCAAAATTGAATTTTGAAATTCATTGAACAAGTTCTATTTGCTCTAAAAACTTGCTTGTTTGTCCACTCCTTTATTTTAATATTTAAATTTTACACTTATATGTATACATAATAAAATCAATCCAATTTATATCCAATCCGCATAGAAAACCAAAAAGAATGTTATGATAATCCTGGAAAAACTATCAACTAAGTTGGAATCTTTGAGGAATCAGATCGGAAATCATTATTATTTCAACACAAGACAAGAAAAAAAAAGGGATGCGGAAATCTTTTTTTTTCTTGTGTCGAAGAACGGCAAGATGAATAGAATAATATCTCCTAGAATACTTTGTTCCCTCATTTAGCCTTTGTTTTTCCGCTTACTTATTTTTGGTATTTAGTCAAATTTGATTCTATTAGATAAAAAAAAACTATTGATAGATTTTATGACAGTTAAATCTGTCATATAGTGACATAATCGCACTGCTCCAATTTGGATTAAAAAAAACATAAAGAGGGGAGGTCTTCTTATCAAGCAATATTCTTCTTATCAAGCAATATGCATACTATAACTAGAAATGCAGTACAAGTAATTACCCCAATCCGATAGAAATCAAAAAAGAATATAAACAAAAGCAAAATGCTTTTCAAAAACTCTTTTGGTTTTGGTATGATAAACAAAAATTTTGTTCTTTTTAAGAACTTGATATTGATAAATCCGAAGATCTAAAAATTCATTTCGGACAATTGAACCTTCTCAAACTGTTTCTTTTTAAGAACCAAAAAGATTTGTGCCAAAATAACGGATGCTAAGAAGACCAAAAGGCCTTGGACACGTAATGGGTCTTGAAGTACTATTTCAGCATCCCCCTGACCAAATCCGCCCACATTAGGATTACTCGTTAATGGTTGATCAAGTTTGATGGATTCACCTTCTGAAATAAGAAGTTCTGGTCCTGGAGGTATAATATCAACCACTTGACGTGCCTCTGACGCATCTGTTATGGTTATTTCGTATCCCCCCTTTTCTTTTCGTATTATTTTGCTTACTCTACCTGCTGCTGTAGCATTATAAACCGTATTGTTACTCTTGCTCCCGTCGGGATAAATCTGACCTCTTCCCCTGTTCCCGCCTACGTATATGGGATATTTTAAGAAGTGAACATCTTTCTTAGTGGCAGGATCCGGCGCAAGAATAGGAAAGGTTATTTCACTATATTTTTGACCCGGAACAGGACCTATCACAAGAATATTTTTTTTAGTGGGGCGATAGCTCTGAAAAGATAGATTACCTATTTTTTCTTTCATCTCTGGCGAAATACGATCAGGAGGAGCTAATTCAAACCCCTCGGGTAAAATCAGGACGGCCCCTACATTCAAGGCTCCCTTTTTACCATTAGCAAGAACTTGTTTTAGTTGCATATCATAAGGAATTCGAACAACTGCTTCAAATACAGTATCAGGAAGTATCGCCTGTGGAACCTCAATACTTACAGGTTTATTAGCTAAATGACAATTGGCACATACAATACGGCCAGTTGCTTCACGTGGATTTTCATAACCTTGCTGTGCAAAAACGGGATATGCATTTGAAATAGATGCCCCAGTTATTATATATATCATTAGCGATATGGAAATGAAGCGAGTAATCTCTTCCTTGATCCAAGAGAGGGTCTTTTTAGTTTGCATGGTCCAATGTTGATACCGAAAAGTTCTACAATAAAATTGAGTGGGTCACTAGCGGAGTTCCCTAGCCACGACGTTGCTATTTACTGAAAAATTTTTACTAAAATGTAAAAATTTGAATCTCTTGGATGTGTGGATGTATAGACAAAATGTATAAAATATAAAAAAAGTAAAATTTGAAGTGTTTAAAAAATAACCAACCTTCTAAAAATTTTGTCGGTGGATCATTATTTTTCAGTTATTCATTGAATGATAAATTACTACAAGTGATGGAGATACACGATTTAAATAACGGAAGATCCAATATTTAAAAATTGTATCCAAAATGACTGGAAAAGTGGAAACAAGGCCAGATATAATTTGATCATTATGAGCAAATCCAAAATCTTTGTAGACAGAGCCAATCATTAGTTCCCAACCATGAGGTGAGTGGAATCCTATACATAAGTCGGTTAATAAAAGAATAGAAAAGGCTTTTATTGTGTCGCTTAAATTATATAGGAATTCTTGAACCCAAGAATTAAGAATAATAAGTTCTTCATTACCTAGAATAGAATAACCACTTAGAATAACGAAACAGAGTAAATTTGTCGAGAAGTGCAAAATCATATGGATACTATCTTCATTATACATCTTGATCAATTGAATCGTTTCTTTGTGGATTCTTCCGATACGAAACCTTTGTAAATGTGTTTCCGGGTATTCCTTTAGCATTTCGTCCAATAGGAAGAGTTCCTCGAATTCTATGAAGTTCGCTAGAATATTCTTTTCTTGAATATCACTTAAAAAAGTTTCAGATTGACTAGTATTCCACCAATTAGTAACCCAAGATTCCAGACTTTTATTAAATGAAAAAGAGATCCACCGGGGCAAAAATACTATCGATGTAAGATATAAAAGGGGAATGAATGCTTTTTTTTTTTTCATTTTTTTGTCTGTAAATTTTGACCGAACCCCGTCTCATTCGTCGACTCTAGACGATCTACTATTTCTATTCAGCATAAGTTCTATTACAAGACGTCAAATTTCTATATCTAAATATCTAAATTTATTATCTATTTTATCTATTTTTTTTATGAGTCCAGTGGTTAGTTAGTCTTTGAATTTCGAAAAAATTACAGAATCGTAGTCTAAAAAACGAAAGAATACATGACTGACAAAAAAATGTATTGTTTAGTATATTTCATTGTATTGTTTAGTATATTATATAATATACGTCTTCTTTGCTTCATCAGTATTGTGGAGAAACTTCAGTTAAGTTATACTCTAGAAACAAAAAAGCAAAAGAAAGGACTCCTGGCCTCCTGGTAAGACAAATGTTTATTCTTCAGTTTTCAGTTCATTTCAAACTACTTCAATTGGTACGCGCAAAAAAGAAGCCAATTCCGCAGCTTTTTGCTCAACTTCTCGTGGAGTCAAATTTTCATCAGTACGAATCAAAGGAATGACCCCCTGCCCTCTGATTTCCATATAAAGGACACGCCGAGCATAAATACCCTCTTGAACTTCTATTCTGATAGACTGAATATCTTTCATAAGAAATCGGAGTAAGATGCGCCGATTTTTTCCAGGAAATCCCCAACGAAACATACACACGATTCCTTCTTTTCTATCGAATCGATCATAACCGCTACCCACATTCCATGAAATTGTACACCACAAATAAGAGCTAATAAATAGACCAGCGATCCCATAAAAAGACATCACGATCCCTTGGGGAAAAAAAACGATTTCCTGAGACGGAAATAAAGATATCAAATTTCTGTCAAGGTAACTGGAAATTCCAACCAATAAAAACCCCAATGAACCTAAAAAAAGTATAAAAGCCCAACAGAAATTACTTGTTTTTCGAGACCCCACTATAAGTTCTATCCATATATGTTCTGATCGCCAACTCATACTAGATCCGGTTGCATTTTATTGGAAGTGAGAGACTAGCCCGCATGAATTTGACTTTACTTTTTTTGTTTCCGAAGTAACTTTCATCAACTCGCACCATTCTGATGTGCATTTTGGGGAGGAATTCATCCAATTTGTTAGTCTAAAATACTAAAATGAAGCCCTCTCGTACGATCCCCTATCTACGCGCATACGGATATTTTTACTTTGCGTTTATTTCAGGCATCTACTCCAATCTTGATTGATTTTCAAATGGCTCGTTTATTAATATATCATATTCACGTCTGCATAAAAGTATATCATATTCACGCCTGCATAAAAAACCCTTCTTTTATCGTTGTCATTTTTTTTTTAATGTTATACCATAATTATAAATGTTATACCATAATTATACTAAATATATATCTAAAACGGATATCTCTGTTATGATTCAAGTATAGGTCTTGAAAAAATAAGTAAAACTTTCTTTCATCGAATCTAAAAAATCTTGTTTTTTTGAACATGAAGAGATAAGGAAGCCATTGCAATTGCCGGAAAGACTAAGCCTACTAAAGGCACAAAAATAGAGGGTAAATTGTTGAGAATTGTCATAGGCTGGGCACCCCCGATTGAATATTTGTATCTGTTATTTATTGTTATATTAATCTTTTTACTTACTATATTCTATATTATTATTGTTAAAAAGAGAAAGATATCTTCTAATTATTAGAATTCCTATTCTAATTCGTATATAGTATATCTAATATAGTATAATTTTAGTATATCGAAGTGAATCTAAGTTTAAGTATTAAATAAGTATATAGAATGAAAGTGCAAGGAATCTAGAACTAATTAAATGAGCTTATTCAGTTTTCTAAATGTAATTGTAATAAAGTAATGTAATAAATAATAAAGAGTTTCTTCCACTTATAAATGCAAATAAATTGTAAATTCCCGAAAATTTGGTTATAATCCGAAGGTAAGAAAATAAGATAAAATTTTTTTATTTATTATTTTCATTACCCAATTGAATTTCGCGGAAAAAATAATTTCGTTCTTTTAGCTTGTTGCTAGTTGATAGAGGTTTCATTTCCTACTTAGTAATCAAGAATATCAGTAATTATCTACATGATTCTTTCTACAATTCTACAAATTCTTCTTATGTCACAAAAAACCATTCGTTGGATTTTTCCAATTTTTTTTTGATAAATCGATAAACAAATACTTGTTCACTAGAACCCAAAAAATGGAATTCATTTAATTAACTTAAAGCTATACTTGAGTTATGATTCAAAGGAAAGAACGCGTGAAGCTGAAATAATTCATTCAGAACACTTTTTAATGGATTACGTGGTACGATTAGATCGAATAAGCCCTTATGGAATAAAAATTCAGCCGCTTGTGAACCCTCAGGTACTGTCTTATTC